GCTAACGTAGCTTAATTCAAAGCATAACACTGAAGATGTTAAGATGGACCCTAGAAAGTCCCGTAAGCACAAAAGCTTGGTCCTGGCTTTACTAACAGCTCTAACCAAATTTATACATGCAAGTATCCGCAACCCTGTGAGAATGCCCTATCCGCCCTGCCAGGGAATTAGGAGCCGGTATCAGGCGCACCCTGTGTAGCCCATTACACCTTGCTCAGCCACACCCTCAAGGGAACTCAGCAGTGATAAATATTAAGCCATGAGTGAAAACTTGACTCAGTTACGGTTAAGAGGGCCGGTAGATCTCGTGCCAGCCACCGCGGTTATACGAGAGACCCAAGTTGTTAGCCCCCGGCGTAAAGAGTGGTTAAAGTTCAAAACACCAAACTGAGGCTGAACATCTTCAAGGCAGTTATACGCTCCCGAGGATATGAAAATCAATCACGAAAGTAGCCCCACTTTACTTGAACCCACGAAAGCTAAGGCACAAACTGGGATTAGATACCCCACTATGCTTAGCCCTAAACAACGATACCTATCTACACCCACTATCCGCCCGGGTACTACGAGCATTAGCTTAAAACCCAAAGGACTTGGCGGTGCTTTAAAACCATCTAGAGGAGCCTGTTCTAGAACCGATAACCCCCGTTTAACCTCACCCCTCTTTGTTTAACCCGCCTATATACCACCGTCGTCAGCCCACCCTGTGAGGGGTCAATAGTAGGCAAAATTGGCACAACCCAAAACGTCAGGTCGAGGTGTAGCGTATGGAGGGGGAAGAAATGGGCTACATTCTCTGCTCAGAGAATAACGAATGGTGTAATGAAACGTACACCTGAAGGAGGATTTAGCAGTAAGCAAGAATCAGAGTGTCTCGCTGAAACCGGCCATGAAGCGCGCACATACCGCCCGTCACTCTCCCCAAATAAAATTCAACCATAATTAATAAGTTACCTCACACAAAGGGGAGGCAAGTCGTAACATGGTAAGTGTACCGGAAGGTGCACTTGGATAAATCAGAGCATAGCTTAACCTAGGAGAGCACCTCCCTTACACCGAGGAGACATCCGTGCAAATCGGATTGTTCTGATACCCAACAGCTAGCCCCCACCCCAAGACCAACAAACAACCGTTAATACCCCCAAAAACACTTAACTAAACAAAACAAATCATTTTTCCTCCTAAGTATAGGCGATAGAAAAGGATCACGGAGCTATAGATGAAGTACCGCAAGGGAACGCTGAAAGAGAAATGAAACAACCCAGTAAAGTATAAAAAAGCAGAGATGAAATCTCGTACCTTTTGCATCATGATTTAGCTAGCAAAATTTAGGCAAAGAGCACTTTAGTCTAATACCCCGAAACTGGATGAGCTACTCCAAGACAGCCTATTTAGGGCACATCCGTCTCTGTGGCAAAAGAGTGGAAAGAGCTTTGAGTAGAGGTGATAAACCTACCGAGTCCAGTGATAGCTGGTTGCCCGAGAACTGAGTTTAAGCTCAGCTTTTTGGTTTTTTAATTCATAGCTGTATTAACTAACCCGATTTTAAGAAACCAAAAAAGTTAGTCAAAGGGGGTACAGCCCCTCTGATTCAAGAAACAACTTTTTTAGGAGGATAAGGATCATATTTACAAAGGTATGTGTTCAGGTGGGCTTAAAAGCAGCCACCCTATCGAAAGCGTTAAAGCTCAAACACACCCACACACCACGAATTCTGATAACACATCCTAACCCCTAAACCCTACCGGGCCTCTCTATGCACCCATAGAAGAGATTATGCTAATATGAGTAATAAGGGACTTCGCTCCCCTCCTAGCACAAGTGTATATCAGAACGAACCCCCACCGAAATTTAACGGGCCCAATCAAAGAGGGCAGTGAGAACTAAACTTAACAACCAGAAAACCACTCATTAATATACCGTTAACCCTACACTGGAGTGCCTAATAGGAAAGACTAAAAGAAAAAGAAGGAACTCGGCAAACCCACAAGCCTCGCCTGTTTACCAAAAACATCGCCTCTTGCAAAAACAATGAATAAGAGGTCCCGCCTGCCCTGTGACAATATGTTTAACGGCCGCGGTATTTTGACCGTGCAAAGGTAGCGCAATCACTTGTCCTTTAAATGGGGACCTGTATGAATGGCATGACGAGGGCTTAACTGTCTCCTTTTTCAAGTCAATGAAATTGATCTCCCCGTGCAGAAGCGGGGATAGAACCATAAGACGAGAAGACCCTGTGGAGCTTTAGACATAAAACAGATCATGTTAAACACCTTTATATATAAAGATAAACCAAATGTAAACCTGTTTGAATGTTTTTGGTTGGGGCGACCGCGGGGTAACAAATAACCCCCATGTGGAATGAAAACACTTTTTAAAACTAAGAGCTACTGCTCTAATAAACAGAACATCTGACCAATCAGATCCGGCCTAGCCGATCAACGAACCGAGTTACCCCAGGGATAACAGCGCAATCCTCTTTTAGAGACCGTATCAACAAGAGGGTTTACGACCTCGATGTTGGATCAGGACATCCTAATGGTGCAGCCGCTATTAAGGGTTCGTTTGTTCAACGATTAAAGTCCTACGTGATCTGAGTTCAGACCGGAGTAATCCAGGTCAGTTTCTATCTATGAAGTGACCTTTTCTAGTACGAAAGGACCGAAAAGGAGGGGCCTCTACTTAAAGCACGCCCTACTCTTACCTGTTGCATCCAACTAAAACAGACAAAAGAGCACAAAACTCAGTCAAAGAACATGACATGTTAGGGTGGCAGAGCCCGGTAAATGCAAAAGACCTAAGCCCTTTAGACAGAGGTTCAACTCCTCTCCTTAACTATGACAACAGTACTCATCACCCACATTCTTAACCCCCTAGCCCTTATTGTTCCTGTCCTCTTAGCTGTTGCCTTCCTAACATTAGTCGAACGTAAAATCCTTGGGTATATACAGCTACGTAAAGGACCTAATATTGTAGGACCTCGCGGGCTCCTTCAACCTGTCGCAGACGGGGTCAAACTCTTTATTAAAGAACCTATTCGACCCTCTACCTCATCCCCTGCTCTGTTTATTTTAGCCCCTATGCTAGCACTATCTCTAGCCATAATGCTATGAGCACCAATACCCCTCCCCTACCCCATACTAGATTTAAACTTAACCATTCTTTTCGTCCTAGCCCTTTCCAGCCTGGCCGTCTACTCTATCCTTGGCTCCGGTTGAGCTTCAAATTCAAAATACGCATTAGTAGGTGCCCTCCGAGCTGTTGCACAGACTATTTCCTATGAAGTGAGCCTAGGCCTAATTCTCCTATCCTTAATTATTTTTTCAGGAAACTTCACACTGCAAGCATTCAACATCACCCAAGAAAGCATTTGACTTATTGTCCCAGCATGACCTCTTGCCGCAATATGATACATCTCCACCCTAGCGGAAACAAACCGCGCCCCCTTTGACTTAACCGAAGGTGAGTCCGAATTAGTCTCTGGTTTTAATGTTGAATATGCAGGGGGACCCTTTGCCTTATTCTTTCTTGCAGAATATGCCAATATCCTGTTTATAAATACACTTTCCGCCATCTTATTCTTAGGTGCCTATCACATCCCCTTATTTCCAGAACTAACCGCAACCAACCTAATGATTAAAGCAACCCTCCTCTCACTTGTGTTCTTATGAATTCGAGCCTCTTACCCACGATTTCGATATGACCAACTTATACATCTCATCTGAAAAAACTTCCTACCCCTTACGCTAGCGCTAGTTATTTTTCACCTAGCACTCCCAATCACATTCTCAGGCCTCCCACCCCAAGTGTAACCAGGAGCTGTGCCTGAAACAAAGGGCCACTTTGATAGAGTGAATCATGAGGGTTAAATTCCCTCCAGCTCCTTAGAAAGAAGGGATTTGAACCCAACCCGGAGAGATCAAAACTCTCAGTGCTTCCACTACACCACTTTCTAGTAAAGTCAGCTAATTTAAGCTTTTAGGCCCATACCCTAAAAATGTTGGTTAAAACCCTTCCTTTACTAATGAATCCCTATATTATAGCTGCTCTACTATTTAGTCTACTTCTGGGCACCACAATAACCGTATCCAGCTCACACTGACTAATTGCCTGAATAGGCCTAGAAATTAACACCCTGGCCATCATCCCCCTTATAGCACGACATCATCACCCACGAGCAGTTGAGGCCACAACTAAATATTTCCTTACACAAGCCACCGCAGCAGCAATAATCCTTTTTGCAAGTACATCTAATGCTGTATTTACAGGACAATGAGAACTACAACAACTTTCCCACCCTATTTTCTCATCAATAGTTATTATTGCTCTCGCCCTAAAGATTGGGCTAGCTCCCCTCCACGCATGACTCCCAGAAGTACTTCAAGGCCTCGACCTAACTACTGGACTCATCCTTGCCACATGACAAAAACTTGCGCCATTCGCCCTCCTAATTCAACTCCAACCAAATAACCCAACACTTTCAACTACCCTTGGACTTCTGTCTATATTAGTGGGTGGATGAGGGGGGTTAAATCAAACCCAACTACGAAAAATTCTGGCTTACTCATCAATTGCTCATCTTGGCTGAATATTTATTGTTTTACAATTTTCACCCAGTCTCACTTACTTAACTCTCATTATATACCTCATCATGACATCCTCCTCCTTTCTTGTCTTTACATTTAATAAAACCACAACAATTAACTCTCTATCTACAACATGAGCCAAGGCTCCTATCATAACAGCCTTAGCACCCCTAATTCTACTCTCACTAGGCGGACTCCCTCCATTAACAGGATTTATACCAAAGTGATTAATTCTTCAAGAATTAACTAATCAAGACCTTGCCCTAGTAGCTACCCTAGCAGCACTTAGCGCCCTTCTAAGCCTGTACTTTTACCTCCGACTCTCGTACGCTATAACCCTAACAATTGCCTCCAATAACCTTATAGGAACCCTCCCCTGACGAATCCCAACAACACAACAAACCCTCCCAGCCGCCACCCTAATTTCATCCTCAATCCTACTTCTACCCCTCACCCCTGGAGTTCTGATACTCTTCAGCCTGTAAGAGATTTAGGTTAACACAAGACCGAGAGCCTTCAAAGCCCTAGGCGGGAGTGAGAATCTCCCAATCCCTGTTAAGACCTGCAAGACACTACCTCACATCTTCTGTATGCAAAACAGATGCTTTAATTAAGCTAAGGCCTTAGTCTAGATAGGTAGGCCTCGATCCTACAAAATCTTAGTTAACAGCTAAGCGCCCCAACCAGCGAGCATCTATCTACCTTTCCCCGCCTGCCCTAGCAAAAGGCGGGGAAAGCCCCGGCAGACGTCAATCTGCTTCTTTAGATTTGCAATCTAATATGTAACACCTCAGAGCTTGGCAGAAAGAGGAATCTAACCTCTGTATATGGGACTACAATCCACCGCTAAGCACTCAGCCATTCTACCTGTGGCAATCACACGCTGATTCTTCTCAACCAATCACAAAGACATCGGTACCCTTTACCTAGTATTTGGTGCCTGAGCTGGAATAGTGGGGACAGCCTTAAGCCTCCTCATTCGGGCAGAGTTAAGCCAACCCGGCGCACTCTTAGGTGACGACCAGATTTATAATGTAATCGTCACAGCCCATGCATTTGTAATAATCTTCTTTATAGTAATACCCATCATGATTGGTGGCTTCGGAAATTGATTAATTCCACTTATAATCGGAGCCCCCGACATAGCATTCCCTCGAATAAACAATATGAGCTTCTGACTTCTCCCTCCCTCCTTTCTTCTTCTTCTAGCCTCTGCTGGCGTAGAAGCTGGAGCTGGTACGGGTTGAACCGTGTATCCTCCCTTGGCCGGAAATCTGGCACACGCAGGGGCTTCCGTAGACTTAACCATTTTCTCTCTTCATCTTGCGGGTGTCTCGTCGATCCTGGGGGCCATCAATTTTATTACTACAATTATTAACATGAAGCCTCCTGCAATCTCGCAATATCAAACACCTTTATTTGTATGAGCGGTCTTAATTACTGCCGTCCTTCTCCTTCTCTCACTCCCAGTTCTTGCAGCGGGGATTACAATGCTTCTCACAGACCGAAACCTCAACACCACCTTTTTCGATCCGGCTGGAGGTGGGGACCCAATCCTCTATCAACATCTATTCTGATTCTTTGGACACCCAGAAGTTTATATCCTCATTCTGCCCGGCTTCGGAATGATTTCACACATTGTAGCCTACTACGCTGGCAAAAAAGAACCCTTCGGTTATATAGGAATGGTTTGAGCCATGATAGCCATTGGCTTATTAGGGTTTATCGTCTGAGCTCACCATATGTTTACAGTGGGAATAGACGTTGACACTCGAGCTTACTTTACTTCTGCTACAATAATTATTGCTATTCCCACCGGAGTAAAAGTGTTTAGCTGATTAGCTACCCTTCATGGTGGCTCAATTAAATGAGAAACTCCAATGCTCTGAGCCCTCGGCTTTATTTTCCTCTTTACAGTAGGGGGTCTAACAGGTATTGTATTGGCCAACTCCTCCTTAGACATTGTACTTCATGACACTTACTATGTAGTAGCCCACTTCCATTACGTTCTCTCCATAGGAGCCGTATTTGCCATTATGGGAGCTTTCGTACACTGATTCCCCCTCTTCTCCGGATACACTCTTCATAGTACTTGAACAAAAATCCATTTCGTAGTAATATTTGTAGGAGTAAACTTAACCTTCTTCCCCCAGCACTTCCTCGGGCTTGCAGGAATACCCCGCCGATACTCTGACTATCCCGATGCCTACGCATTATGAAATACAGTTTCATCCATTGGCTCTATAATTTCCCTCGTAGCAGTCATTATGTTCCTATTTATTTTATGAGAAGCATTCGCTGCTAAACGAGAGGTTAAATCAGTTGAACTAACAATAACCAATGTAGAATGACTTCATGGATGTCCTCCACCCTACCACACCTTTGAAGAACCTGCATTTGTTCAAGTTCAACCTCTTTACCGAGAAAGGGAGGAATCGAACCCCCGTAGGTTGGTTTCAAGCCAACCACAAAACCACTCTGTCACTTTCTTCATAAGACACTAGTAAAACAGAAATTACACTGCCTTGTCAAGGCAGAATCGTGGGTTAAAACCCCACGTGTCTTGCTTTTAATGGCACATCCCTCACAACTAGGTTTTCAAGATGCAGCTTCACCAGTAATAGAGGAACTCCTCCATTTCCACGATCATGCTTTGATAATTGTATTTCTTATTAGCACATTAGTACTTTACATTATTCTCGCAATAGTCTCCACTAAATTAACCAATAAATATATCTTAGACTCCCAAGAAATTGAAATTATTTGAACTATTCTCCCCGCCATTATTCTTATTCTCATTGCCCTTCCATCCTTACGAATCCTCTACCTAATAGATGAAATTAATAACCCCCACCTAACAATTAAAGCCATAGGACACCAATGGTACTGAAGCTATGAGTACACAGACTATGATGACCTTAACTTTGATTCCTATATGGTACCAACACAAGATCTGGCACCTGGCCAATTTCGCCTACTGGAAACAGACCATCGAATGGTCGTTCCTGTAGACTCCCCTATCCGAGTCCTAGTCTCCGCAGAAGACGTCCTCCATTCATGAGCTGTCCCCTCCCTTGGGATCAAAATGGACGCTGTCCCAGGACGCCTAAATCAAACGGCCTTTATTACATCCCGACCAGGAGTTTTCTACGGCCAATGTTCCGAGATCTGTGGTGCCAACCACAGCTTTATACCCATTGTTGTTGAGGCTGTTCCATTAGAACACTTCGAAAACTGATCCTCATTAATACTTGAAGACGCCTCACTGAGAAGCTAAAATGGATATAGCATTAGCCCTTTAAGCTAAAAAATGGTGTCCCCCAAGCACCCTTAGTGACATGCCTCAGCTCAATCCCGCACCTTGATTTTCCATCATAGTATTCTCGTGATTAGTTTTCCTCATCTTCCTACCCCCAAAAATTATAGCACACGCCTTCCCAAATGAACCCACACCTCAAAGTACCCAAACCTTAAAAACTAAAATTTGAACCTGACCATGACAGTAAGCCTTTTCGATCAATTCCTAAGTCCCACACTCTTTGGTATCCCTCTCCTGGCCCTTGCCTTACTACTCCCATGAACTCTATTTCCCGCCCCACTCTCTCGATGATTAAACAATCGACTAATTACCCTTCAAGGGTGATTTATTAATCGATTTACACAACAGCTCCTTCTACCATTAAACATGGGAGGACACAAGTGAGCCCTCCTGTTTACATCCTTAATGGTCTTCCTAATTTCTATTAACATATTAGGCCTCCTTCCTTACACATTTACCCCTACAACCCAACTTTCTTTAAATATGGCATTAGCCGTACCCCTATGACTGACAACAGTAATCATTGGATTACGAAAAAATCCAACTGCTGCCTTTGGCCACCTTCTCCCAGAAGGCACTCCCACCCCTCTGATCCCCGTCCTAATTGTCATTGAAACTATTAGTCTCTTTATCCGACCACTAGCCCTCGGCGTTCGACTAACTGCTAATCTCACAGCAGGCCACCTACTAATGCAATTAGTTGCAACAGCTGCTTTCGTCCTTTTCCCCCTCATACCATCAGTTGCAATCCTAACCACTGTTCTATTATATCTGCTTACCTTGCTAGAAGTGGCGGTGGCAATAATTCAAGCCTACGTCTTCGTTCTCCTTCTAAGCCTCTACCTACAAGAAAACGTCTAATGGCACATCAAGCACACGCATATCATATAGTAGACCCAAGCCCGTGACCTCTCACTGGGGCAATCGCCGCCCTCCTGCTAACATCAGGCCTAGCAATCTGATTTCATTTTAACTCCATTATCCTATTAACACTAGGTTTAATCCTCCTCCTCCTTACAATATATCAATGATGACGAGACATTATTCGAGAAGGAACATTTCAAGGCCACCACACCCCACCCGTTCAAAAAGGACTTCGATATGGTATGATCCTCTTTATTACCTCTGAAGTTTTTTTCTTCCTAGGCTTCTTCTGAGCATTTTACCACTCAAGCCTAGCACCCACCCCAGAACTTGGTGGATGCTGACCCCCTACTGGAATTGTACCACTAAACCCATTTGAAGTCCCTCTTCTCAATACAGCAGTTCTCCTAGCATCAGGGGTAACCGTCACCTGAGCTCACCACAGCATTATAGAAGGCGAACGAAAACAAGCCATCCAATCCCTCACCCTTACAATCCTTCTCGGCTTCTATTTTACATTCCTTCAAGGAATAGAATACTACGAAGCCCCATTTACAATCGCAGACGGCGTATACGGCTCCACTTTCTTTGTTGCCACCGGCTTCCACGGATTACATGTAATCATTGGCTCATCTTTCCTAGCTATCTGCCTTCTCCGCCAAATCCAATTTCACTTTACATCCGAACACCATTTCGGCTTTGAAGCAGCTGCTTGATACTGACACTTTGTAGACGTTGTTTGATTATTCCTTTATATCTCAATCTACTGATGAGGCTCATAATCTTTCTAGTATTAACTAGTATATGTGACTTCCAATCACTCGGTCTTGGTTAAAGTCCAAGGGAAGATAATGAACTTACTATTAACAATAATATTTATTACTATTATTCTCTCCTTAGTTCTAGCTATCATCTCATTCTGACTCCCTCCAATAACGCCTGACTATCAAAAACTCTCACCATACGAATGCGGCTTTGATCCACTGGGATCAGCCCGTCTCCCTTTCTCCCTTCGATTCTTTCTAGTCGCAATCCTCTTCCTCCTCTTTGATTTAGAAATTGCCCTCCTTCTTCCTCTTCCCTGAGGAAGTCAACTTCCATACCCCACACTTACACTCATTTGAGCTGCAGCTCTTTTAACCTTACTCACACTTGGCCTAGCCTACGAGTGACTTCGAGGAGGACTAGAGTGGGCCGAATAGGCAATTAGTTTAATTAAAACACTTGATTTCGGCTCAAGAGCTTACGGTTAAAGTCCGCAATTGACCTGATGACTCCCATTCACTTCACATACTCAGCAACCTTCTTACTAGGTCTGTTGGGGCTAGCACGACATCGGACCCACCTCCTCTCAGCCCTTTTATGCCTTGAAGGAATAATATTATCCCTATTTATTGCACTCTCCTTATGAACTCTCCAACTTTCCTCTATCAACTTCTCAGCTGCTCCCGTCCTACTCCTAGCTTTCTCCGCTTGTGAAGCAAGTGCAGGACTTGCTCTTATAGTAGCCACCGCACGAACACACGGATCAGATCATCTCCAAAGCCTAAATCTTCTCCAATGCTAAAAATCTTAATTCCAACAATAATGCTTATTCCAACAGCCTGAATAGCCCCTCCCAAATGACTTTGACCCACCACCCTCCTCCACAGCCTATTAATTGCATTCGCCAGCCTAATATGACTAAAAAACTTATCCGAAACAGGATGATCCTTTCTTAACCCTTACCTAGCCACAGACCCCCTCTCAACTCCCCTATTAATCCTCTCCTGCTGACTTCTTCCCTTAATAATCCTAGCTAGTCAAAACCACACAACCTATGACCCTATCAACCGACAACGAATGTTAATTTCTCTCCTCATCTCTTTACAATTTTTCCTCATCTTAGCCTTTGCTTCCACAGAAATAATTATGTTTTACGTAATATTTGAAGCCACTCTTATCCCAACACTAATTCTTATCACACGCTGAGGAAATCAAACAGAACGCCTGAACGCAGGTACCTACTTTTTATTTTATACCCTAGCAGGATCTCTTCCCCTCCTAGTGGCCCTTCTCCTACTTCAAAAATCCAACGGATCCCTCTCTCTCCTCACCATACTTCACTCCCCTGCAACCCAACTTACTTCATATGCAGACAAAATCTGATGAGCTGGTTGTATCTTGGCCTTTTTAGTTAAAATACCTCTTTACGGCGTCCATCTCTGATTGCCCAAGGCCCACGTAGAAGCCCCCGTTGCAGGATCAATAATTCTAGCCGCTGTTCTCTTAAAACTAGGAGGCTACGGCATGATACGTATCTTAGTAGTACTCGAACCACTAACCAAAGAACTTAGCTACCCCTTTATTGTTCTAGCCCTCTGAGGCGTTATTATAACTGGTTCAATTTGCTTGCGTCAGACTGACCTGAAATCACTCATTGCCTACTCATCCGTAAGCCACATGGGTCTTGTTGTTGGAGGCATTCTCATTCAAACCCCCTGAGGTTTCACCGGCGCCCTTATCCTAATAATCGCCCACGGACTAACCTCTTCTGCCCTCTTCTGCCTGGCCAACACAAACTATGAACGTACACATAGCCGAACTATACTACTAGCCCGAGGCCTACAAATGGCCCTTCCCCTTATAACAGCTTGATGATTTATCTCCAGCCTCGCTAACCTCGCCCTTCCACCTCTTCCCAATCTAATAGGTGAACTAATAATTATTACCTCTTTATTCAACTGATCTTGATGAACCATTATTCTAACAGGACTAGGGACCCTTATTACCGCCGGCTACTCGCTCTATATGTTCCTCATAACACAACGGGGACCTTCTCCTAGCCATATACTAGCCCTAGAACCCTCTCACACTCGAGAACATCTCCTAGTCACCTTACACCTTTTCCCCCTTCTCCTACTTATTCTTAAGCCTGAGTTAATTTGAGGCTGAGCTGCCTGTAGACATAGTTTAACTAAAACGTTGGATTGTGATTCCAAAAACGGGGGTTAAAATCCCCTTGTTCACCGAGAGAGATGGGCCACAGTAAAGACTGCTAATCTTCACTCCTTTGGTTAAACTCCAAAGCTCACTCGCCCCACTGCTTTTAAAGGATAACAGCTCATCCGTTGGTCTTAGGAACCAAAAACTCTTGGTGCAACTCCAAGTAAAAGCTATGCACTCCACCCCTTTAATTATGACTACTAGTCTAATCATTATTTTTGCCTTGCTCACTCACCCAATCCTGACTACTTTATCCCCTAAACCCCAGGACCCTGACTGAGCCTTAAAACAAGTTAAGACTGCAGTTAAAATAGCTTTCCTAGTTAGCCTTCTCCCCTTATCCATTTTCTTAAACGAGGGGGTAGAAACCGTAATTACCAACTGAAGCTGAATGAATACCCTCACATTCGACGTTAATATTAGCCTTAAATTCGATCATTACTCTATTATCTTTACCCCTGTCGCTCTCTATGTAACCTGGTCCATTCTAGAATTCGCCTCATGATATATACACGCCGATCCATTTATAAATCGTTTTTTTAAGTACCTGTTAATCTTCCTTATCGCTATGATTATTCTCGTTACCGCTAATAATATGTTTCAACTATTTATTGGCTGGGAAGGTGTTGGTATTATGTCCTTCCTGCTAATCGGATGGTGATACGCACGAGCAGACGCTAACACAGCCGCCCTTCAAGCAGTCCTGTACAACCGAGTGGGAGATATCGGCCTAATCTTTGCTATAGCCTGAATAGCATCTCACCTCAACTCATGGGAAATTCAACAAATCTTCCTCTCTACAAAAAATATAGACCTGACTTTCCCCTTAATTGCTTTGATTTTGGCCGCCACAGGCAAATCAGCTCAGTTTGGGCTCCACCCGTGGTTGCCCTCTGCCATAGAAGGTCCTACGCCGGTCTCTGCCCTACTACATTCAAGCACTATAGTCGTAGCAGGAATCTTCCTACTTATTCGAACAAGCCCCCTAATGGAAAACAACCCTACAGCTCTGACTCTATGCCTCTGTTTAGGGGCCTTAACAACTTTTTTTACAGCCACCTGTGCATTAACCCAAAATGATATTAAAAAAATCGTTGCTTTTTCAACCTCTAGTCAACTAGGCTTAATAATGGTAACCATCGGACTAAATCAACCCCAACTCGCCTTTCTTCATATCTGTACCCATGCATTTTTCAAAGCAATACTTTTCCTTTGCTCAGGCTCCATTATCCACAGCCTAAACGACGAACAAGATATTCGAAAAATAGGAGGCATACACCACCTAACTCCCTTCACCTCATCATGCCTAACTATTGGAAGCTTAGCTTTAACTGGGACCCCTTTCCTAGCAGGCTTTTTTTCGAAGGACGCTATTATTGAAGCCCTAGGCACCTCCCACTTAAACGCCTGAGCCCTGCTCTTGACCCTTTTAGCAACCTCCTTCACAGCCATCTACAGCCTACGAATTGTATTTTTTGTATCTATAGGCCACCCCCGATTTAACTCCTTATCCCCTATTAATGAAAACAACCCAGCAGTAATCAATCCTATTAAACGACTAGCATGAGGCAGCATTATTGCCGGCCTTTTAATTACCTCAAACCTCCTGCCCATAAAAACCCCAGTTATAACCATACACCCTCTTCTTAAATTAGCTGCCCTTACCGTTACAATCCTTGGCCTCCTCATTGCCCTAGAGCTAGCCTCCCTAACCACTAAACAAACTAAATACACCCCAAATCTCACATTACATCACCCCTCCAATATACTTGGGTTCTTCCCAGCTGTATTTCACCGCCTGTCCCCAGAACTCAACCTTACCCTCGGTCAAGCCGTCGCCAGCCAAGCTCTCGATCTAACCTGATTAGAGAAAATCGGCCCTAAAAAAGTTGCTAATCTTAATACCCCCCTCATTACAACCACAAGTAACATTCAACAAGGTTCCATTAAAACATACCTAGCCCTTTTCTTCTTAACCCTTCTCTTCGCAACCATTGCCCTAATTGCCTAACTGCTCGTAGAGCCCCTCAACACAAACCCCGAGTTAATTCCAATACAACAAGCAAGGTTAATATTAAAACTCAAGCCCCCGCTATCAATGCCCCTCCACCATGAGAATATATAAACGCTACACCATCCACATCCCCTCGAAACACCACTTGTCAATCTAATTCATCAACTACAAACCATGATTGTCCTTCTCAACCTCCAATAAACAAAATATAAACCAAAGCCACAATCCCAAAATATATCAACATAAGTATCACCACTGGCCCGCTCCCTAGCGTCTCAGGGTAAGGCTCCGCAGCCAACGCCACAGAATAAGCAAAAACCACTAACATTCCACCCAAATAAATTAAAAACAAAACCAACGATAGAAAGGACCCTCCATGTCAAAACAGCGTACCACACCCAAAACCTGCAACCACCACTAAACTCAGCGCGCCAAAGTAAGGAGAAGGATTAGAAGCCACTGCTACCAACCCCAAGATTAAACCAAGTAAAAACAAAGATATAATAAAGTTCATAATTCCTGCCAGGATTTTAACCAAGACCTGTGGCGTGAAAAACCACCGTTGTTATTCAACTACAAGAACATAATGGCAAGCCTACGCAAAACTCATCCCCTAATAAAAATCACTAACGACATAGTCGTCGACCTTCCAACCCCTGTAAACATTTCCGCCTGATGGAATTTTGGCTCCCTCCTAGGACTCTGCTTAATCGCCCAAATCTTAACAGGACTTTTCCTGGCAATACACTACACCTCTGATATCACTACAGCCTTCTCATCTGTCGCACACATCTGTCGAGACGTTAACTATGGCTGACTTATCCGGAACCTCCATGCAAACGGAGCCTCCTTCTTCTTCATCTGCATCTATCTCCATATCGGACGAGGCCTCTACTACGGCTCCTATCTCAATAAAGAAACCTGAAACATTGGAGTCATCCTCCTACTTCTTGTAATAGCCACTGCCTTTGTAGGATACGTACTACCTTGAGGTCAAATATCCTTCTGAGGGGCAACCGTAATTACTAACCTGCTGTCCGCAGCCCCTTACATAGGAGACTCTTTAGTTCGCTGAATTTGAGGAGGGTTCTCAGTTGACCATGCAACTCTTACCCGCTTCTTCGCCTTCCACTTTCTTCTCCCTTTCATTATCGCAGCTGCCACAGTCATTCACCTTATTTTCCTTCACGAAACTGGTTCTAATAACCCCCTTGGTCTAAACTCAAACGCAGACAAAATCCCCTTCCACCCCTATTTTTCATATAAAGACTTGGTAGGCTTTGCAGTGCTCCTTACTTCACTAACAGCTTTAGCCCTATTTTCTCCCAACTACCTAGGAGATCCAGACAACTTCACCCCCGCCAACCCTCTAGTCACCCCTACTCATATTAAACCAGAATGATACTTCCTGTTTGCATACGCAATCCTCCGATCTATTCCTAATAAACTAGGAGGAGTTTTAGCTCTACTTGCTTCAATTCTGGTCCTCATGCTTGTCCCCCTCCTCCACACATCCAAACAACGAAGCCTCACTTTCCGCCCCCTAACACAATTCTTATTCTGAACTCTTATTGCCAACGTAGCTATCCTAACTTGAATTGGAGGCATACCCGTAGAACAGCCATATGTAGTCATTGGCCAAGTTGCCTCTCTCCTGTACTTCGCACTATTCCTGGTCCTAATACCTTTAGCGGGCTGATGAGAAAATAAAATGAAACGATACTAAGCACTAGTAGCTCAGACTCAGAGCGCCGGTCTTGTAAACCGGATGTCGGAGGTTAGAGTCCTCCCTACTGCTCAAAAAGGAAGGGCTTTAACCTCCACCACTGGCTCCCAAAGCTAGCATTCTGATAAACTACTTTTTGTATATACATATATGTATTATCACCATTCATAGATATTAACCATTTAATACCATGTAAATATTCATTACTGTATTTTTTACAAGATAATACTTTAACCATAAAGCAAGTACAAATTAAGGAAGTTTACATAAAGCATATACTTAAGACTCAAAAAAAAAGAAGTAAGTAATAAACGTAAATTTAAGACCTAACTAAATATTCATCCGGAATGATATACCAAGATTCACCATTCTATTAACTACCCTTATTTAATGTAGTAAGAACCGACCATCAGTTGATTTCTTAATGCATACTCTTATTGAAGGTGAGGGACAATAATTGTGGGGGTTTCACTTAGTGAATTATTCCTGGCATTTGGTTCCTACTTCAGGGCCATGACCTGGCCCTTCCTCACTCTTTCCCTAACGCTGACATAAGTTATTGGTGAAGTCCATATGGCGAGATAACTCCACATGCCGAGCGTTCTCTCCACAGGGGTCAGGTTATTTTTTTTTGTCTTCCTTTCATTTGACATTTCAGAGTGCAACGGTCTACGAAAATTAAGGTTGTACATTTCCTTGCAAGAGTAAATGGTATGAATGAACTTGGCCATTACTGAAGAGTGTCATAACTGATATCAAGAGCATAAAGTGTTATTCTTTCTCCTAATATACCTGTAATTACCCCCTTGCAGGTTTATCTGCGTAAACCCCCCCACCCCCTAAACCCCTGAGATCCTATTCATCCTGGAAACCCCCCGGAAACAGGAGAACCTCGAGTTTAGATTTACCATCAAAAAATGCGTCTATTATAATATTATAATAATACACAT